ATTCCTAATAATAAACCAAAATCCCCTACACGATTAGTTACAAACGCTTTTTGACAAGCATTTGCTGCAGGAGTTCGTGTGAACCAAAACCCTATTAATAGATAGGAACACATTCCAACCAATTCCCAAAAAATATAAATTTGTATCAAATTCGAACTAGTAACTAATCCCAACATCGAAGTACTGAAAAAACTCATATAAGCAAAAAATCTCAAGTATCCTTGATCGTGAGCCATATAATTATCACTATAAATAAGAACCATAATTCCAACAGTAGTGATTAACATTGACATAATAGAAGTAAGTGGATCGATCAAGTAGCCAAATTCTAAAGAAAAATCATTATCGAGGGTCCAAGACCATACATATTGATAGATAGAACTGCTTTTTATTTGCTGAATAGACAGATTAGTTGAAAAAATCATGATTATACTTAACAATAAAATACTCGAAAAAGCCCACATACGACGGAGATTTTTTGTTGCTGTCGGAAAAAGAAGAAGTCCCACTCCTATTAACATAGGAACTGGAAGTGGAAGGAAAGGTATGATCCACGCATATTGATATGTCTGTTCCATAAAAAAAGTTTTTTAATTCTTAATTAATATTAATTGTTTCCGATTCACCGGATCTTACCTCTTTTTGATTTGAAAGGAGTCAATAAAAAAATAAAGATATGCACTAACTTAAATAGAAATAGAATTTTTGAATTTTTATTTCTTTTTATACTTATTCTTTATAAGTTTCTGCTAAATACTTCAAATATTCAAATCAAGAAGTTACAATTGGTCAAATCATATGAAAAAAGCAGATTAATTACTAGTCTCCTTCGAACTTTCAAATTCAAGTTAAATTAGGCATATTTTTCGCGAATTTGACAAGTTACTAAAAAAAAAAAAGAATATTCTTTTTTTTTTTAGTAATAAAAATAGTTTATGCAATTTTCCCATATCTTTCACGCATCTTATGTATTCTTTTTGATTTTAGAATCAAAAATATTATCTAGAAAAGAAATACATAATGAATTGGCAAAGCGCAAATTTCTTTTGAACAATAGATGTCTTTCACATCCAGCTATACCAATGAGTAATCTCTTAATTTTTATTTAAATGGCAGTTCCAAAAAAACGTACTTCTGCATCAAAAAAGCGTATTCGTAAAAATTTTTGGAAAAGGAAGGGGTATTGGGCAGCGTTAAAAGCGTTTTCCTTAGGGAAATCTATTTCTACCGGGAATTCCAAAAGTTTTTTTGTGCAACAAACAAATAAAATAAGTAATAAAACATAACATGTTACAATAATCTGAATCGGCTTGACTCAAAAATTGACTCATTTCATTTCGAAAATAAAATTCCCGCTTTCCATTCCCTGTTGAGTTAATCAATAGGAAATGGAATTTGTTTCGCTCTTABAATTATAATAAGGATTTTTCTCTTTACCGTACTGAATTCAAAAAAAAAAAAAAAAGAATCCTTTTTTTTGACAAAAAAACATAAGATACGTAATTGTCTTTTTAGTATATTTTCTCATTTCCAAGGTGGGGAGTATTATTTTCCCCATCAGCCTGTTTCTTACAATAATATAAGCAATAATATAACTTTTTTCTCTAGATCCACGTTTTCTCTATAGAAAGGCGAGTCAAAAATCAAAATCATTGAAACTAATTGATTAAAATTCTAAACCTTTTTGTGCAACTTTCTTCTTTTTGGATTTTCTATGAATTCCTATATAGACTCCCATATATTTATTGCCATCAATCCACTCAAAAACACTTAACAAGTTTTTTTGGATAAATATGTGTCAATTTTTACTGATCCAAAATTTTTTTGTTCATTGATAAAATGGATTTTTTGGTTTCGATGTTTGAAATCAAATAAATCAAAAACAGTTCATTAAAACAAAACAAAAATGTTTTTTTGGGGGGGAGGTTCTATCCCTTAATTCATAGTTGGACTATCTAGTTTTCCAAGAGTTCAAGTCGAGGAGAGTCTAAAATACACACTAAAACTAAAACCCTAAATTCAAATAATGAACCTTCAAATACCTATTTGAACTTTGAACGAATTTTTATTCATCAATTTGAATCTTTCCTAAAAAATATTGCAACAATTTAATTCTTAAATCTAGACGATTGCTTATTCATAGGGTATTATGAATTCAAGACAAGCCGCTATGGTGAAATTGGTAGACACGCTGCTCTTAGGAAGCAGTGCTAGAGCATCTCGGTTCGAGTCCGAGTGGCGGCATGTCATCTCCTAAAAAAAGTAAATAGATCCTATAATGAATTCAATTTCCGATTTCCTTTTTATAATTATGGGACTCCTTAAAAAAATTTATGATATTTTCAACTTTAGAGCATATATTAACTCATATTTCTTTTTCGATTGTTTCAATTGTAATTACAATTCATTTCATAACTTTTTTAGTCGATGAAATCGTAAAACTATATGATTCATCCGAAAAGGGGATGATAATGACTTTTTCCTGTATAACAGGATTATT